GTCAACGTAGCTTAAGTCTAAAGCGAGGCACTGAAAATGCCTAAACGAATCCTAATGATTCCGCAGACACACAGGTCTGGTCCTGGCCTTACTATTAATTTATAACAAACTTACACATGCAAGTATCAGCACACCAGTGAGAATGCCCTCTAACTCTTATAGATCAAAAGGAGCAAGCATCAAGTACACACAGCCCTTACAGTAGCTCATAACGCTTTGCTCAACCACACCCCCACGGGATACAGCAGTGATAAAAATTAAGCAATAAGCGAAAGCTTGACTAAGTTATGTTATCATAAGGGTTGGTAAATTTCGTGCCAGCAACCGCGGTCATACGATTAACCCAAATTAATAGTTATCGGCGTAAAGCGTGTTTAAGACACCCAGACAATAGAGTTAAACCTTTACTACGCTGTAAAAAGCCTTAGTAAAACCATAAGCCCTTCAACGAAAGTGACTCTAATTCATCTGACTACACGATAGCTAGGACCCAAACTGGGATTAGATACCCCACTATGCCTAGCCCTAAACTAAAACAGTTCACAAACAAAACTGTTCGCCAGAGTACTACTAGCAATAGCTTAAAACTCAAAGGACTTGGCGGTGCTTTACATCCTTCTAGAGGAGCCTGTTCTATAATCGATAAACCCCGATATACCTCACCATCCCTTGCTAATACAGCCTATATACCGCCATCTTCAGCAGACCCTAGTAAGGCACCACAGTGAGCACAATAACATACATAAAGACGTTAGGTCAAGGTGTAGCTTATGGGGTGGGAAGAAATGGGCTACATTTTCTAATAAAGAGCAAATACAAAAAACTTAATGAAACAACTTAAGACTAAGGTGGATTTAGTAGTAAGCTAAAAATAGAGAGTTTAGCTGAACCAGGCCATAAAGCACGCACACACCGCCCGTCACCCTCTTCAATTATAAGCGCCACAAAACCAAAACACATTAATTCAGTGGCAACTATATAAGAAGAGACAAGTCGTAACAAGGTAAACATACTGGAAAGTGTGTTTGGGTAACCAAAGTGTAGCTTACAACCAAAGCATCCGGCTTACACCCAGAAGACTTCAGATAAACTGACCACTTTGAACTAGACCTAGCCCTGAACCCACAACAACACTACTATCACATAGCAATAAATCAAAACATTTACCAAGTACTAATTAAAGTATAGGAGATAGAAATTTTACTAAGGCGCTATAGAAAAAGTACCGCAAGGGAAAGATGAAAGACCCCCTAACAGTAAAAAACAGCAAAGACTAATACTTTTACCTTTTGCATAATGAATTAACTAGACTAATTTTGGCAAAGAGAACTTTAGTCAAACACCCCGAAACCAGACGAGCTACTTATGGACAGTAATTAGTACTAACTCATCTATGTCGCAAAATAGTGAGAAGATCTGTAAGTAGAGGTGAAAGACCAACCGAGCCTGGTGATAGCTGGTTGCCCAGAACAGAATCTTAGTTCAACTTAAAACTTATCTCAAGAACCACCCTTTAATCTTAATATAAGTTTTAAATATACTCAATAGAGGTACAGCTCTATTGAAACAGGAATTAAACCTGTACAGGAGAGTAAGCCGTATAAAACACTCACATAGTTGGCCTAAAAGCAGCCATCAATAAAGAAAGCGTTAAAGCTCAACAACAAAACAATGATAAATACCAAAAACCACTGCCATCTCCCAACCTAATACTGGGCCAATCTATATAAATAGAAGAGATAATGTTAGTATAAGTAACAAGAATATTTTCTCCGTGCATAAGTGTATATCAGACCGGATAGACCACTGATAGTTAACAAATAGGCACCAAACTACCACCAAACAATAACAATGCCACACACCTTGTTAATCCAACACAGGCATGCATAACTAACGGAAAGATTTAAAGGAGTAGAAGGAACTCGGCAAACACGAATCCCGCCTGTTTACCAAAAACATCACCTCTAGCATTACAATTATTAGAGGCACCGCCTGCCCAGTGACACACGTTTAACGGCCGCGGTACCCTGACCGTGCAAAGGTAGCATAATCACTTGTTCTCTAATTAAGGACCCGTATGAATGGCTAAACGAGGTTTCTACTGTCTCCTATTCCCTATCAGTAAAATTGACCTTCCCGTGAAGAGGCGGGAATAATCATATAAGACGAGAAGACCCTGTGGAGCTTAAATTAACTAGATCAGCAATATCAACATACCCGTCAACAGACATAAAACAAAATGACATGAACTATTAATTTTGGTTGGGGTGACCTCGGAGCACAGCAAAACCTCCGAATGACAGCGCCAAGACCAACCGGTCAAAGCCCATATCGAAACCAATTGACCCAAAAATTGACCAACGGAACCAGTTACCCCAGGGATAACAGCGCAATCCTATTCCAGAGCCCATATCAACAATAGGGTTTACGACCTCGATGTTGGATCAGGACACCCAAATGGTGCAGCCGCTATTAAAGGTTCGTTTGTTCAACGATTAAAGTCCTACGTGATCTGAGTTCAGACCGGAGCAATCCAGGTCGGTTTCTATCTATAACCAGTTTCTCCTAGTACGAAAGGACAAGAGAAATAAGGCCAACTTTACAAGAAGCGCCTTAAATCAAAATAGATGAAATAATCTCAACCTAAAACATTACATAAATATTAGTCCTAAACCAGGACTCAGTTAAGATGGCAGAGACAGGTAATTGCATAAGACTTAAACCTTTATTACCAGAGGTTCAAATCCTCTTCTTAACATAATGCATTTAATCAATGTTCTATGTCTAATTATTCCCATTCTCCTAGCAGTAGCCTTCCTAACATTATTAGAACGAAAAATTCTAGGCTACATACAATTACGTAAAGGCCCAAACATCGTAGGACCCTACGGCCTGCTACAGCCAATCGCAGACGCCATCAAACTATTCATCAAAGAACCGCTACGACCAGCCACATCATCAAAACTCATATTCACCTTAGCACCCACGCTAGCGCTAACTCTCGCACTTTCACTTTGAATCCCCATCCCAATACCTTACCCACTAGTCAACCTAAATTTAGGGGTACTATTCATTTTAGCCATATCGAGCCTAGCTGTCTATTCAATCTTATGATCAGGGTGAGCATCGAACTCCAAATACGCACTCATCGGAGCCCTTCGAGCAGTAGCACAAACAATCTCCTACGAAGTAACCCTTGCTATCATTTTATTATCAGTTATAATAACAAACGGCTCATTCACCCTATCCACCCTAACAACAACACAAGAACACATATGACTAATTTTTCCCCTCTGACCACTAGCAATAATATGATATATCTCCACACTAGCAGAAACCAACCGCGCCCCATTCGACCTAACAGAAGGTGAGTCAGAATTAGTATCCGGATTCAACGTCGAATATGCAGCAGGACCATTCGCCCTATTCTTTTTAGCTGAATATGCCAACATCATTATAATAAATGCACTAACAGCTATTTTATTTTTTGGAGCCATACACAGCCCAATATTCCCAGAACTACACACCCTGAACTTAGTCACAAAAACCCTAATTCTCACTATAGTATTTCTATGAGTACGAGCATCTTATCCACGATTCCGCTATGACCAACTAATACACCTCCTATGAAAAAGCTTTCTCCCACTTACATTAGCACTATGTATACTCCACGTATCAGCCCCAGCAACATTCGCAGGCGTACCCCCACACATATAGGAATATGTCTGATAAAAGAATTACTTTGATAGAGTAAATAATAGAGGTTTGAGTCCTCTTATTCCTAGAGTCGCAGGAGTTGAACCTCCACTTGAGAACTCAAAAATCTCCGTGCTACCATATTACACCACACTCTAAGTAAGGTCAGCTAATAAAGCTATCGGGCCCATACCCCGAAAATGTAGGCTCATACCCTTCCCGTACTAATAAACCCCTTAATTTTTATTATTATTATATCTACCTTAATCTTAGGAACAGTAATTACCATAATTAGCTCCCATTGATTACTAATCTGGATAGGCCTAGAAATAAACATATTCTCAATAATCCCCATTATCATAATAAAATCACACCCTCGATCAACAGAAGCTGCCACCAAGTATTTCATAACACAAGCAACAGCGTCTATACTTTTAATAATAGGTGTAATCATTAACTTATACTACTCAGGACAATGAACAATTATAAATTCACTCAACCCAATTACATCATACATAATAACCATTGCGTTAGCCATAAAACTAGGACTGGCCCCATTCCACTTCTGAGTGCCAGAAGTAACGCAAGGTACCCAATTAGCATCAGGTGTAATTCTTCTCACATGACAAAAACTAGCCCCAATAACAATCCTCTACCAAATCCACGCATCTCTAAGCCTAAATCTAATACTAACCCTAGCTATCCTTTCAATCCTAATCGGGGGATGAGGAGGACTAAACCAAACACAACTACGAAAAATTATAGCGTACTCATCCATTGCACACATAGGATGAATAACAGCAATCATTATATATAATACATCACTAATAGTACTAAACCTAGTAATTTACCTAATAATAACAATCACAATATTTGCTCTCTTTATTAACTCAACAACAACAACTACACTATCCCTATCACTTATATGAAACAGCACACCAATCTTAACAACAATACTACTAACAACCCTATTATCACTAGGAGGTCTTCCTCCATTATCAGGCTTCGCACCAAAATGAATAATTATCCAAGAAATGACAAAAAACGACATACTTCTGCTGCCAACAGCAATAGCCATTCTGGCTCTGCTAAACCTCTATTTCTACATACGACTTATTTACTCAACATCACTCACAATATTTCCAACGACTAACAACAACAAAATAAAATGAAAATACAAAACACAAAATTTTATTCCCCTATCACCAACATTAATTACACTATCCATAATACTCATCCCCCTCACTCCAATAATATTAATCTTGGACTAGGGATTTAGGTTAGACAAGACCAAGAGCCTTCAAAGCCCTTAGCAAGTAAAAATTACTTAATCCCTGACGTAAGGACTGCAAGATTTAATCCCACATCTCCTGAACGCAAATCAGACACTTTAATTAAGCTAAGTCCTCTCTAGACTGGTGGGCTCCAACCCCACGAAATTTTAGTTAACAGCTAAATACCATAATCACCTGGCTTCAATCTACCCATTTACCCCAATAAAAGTCAAAAGTATTATAAAGCCCTGGCAGAATTTACAGCTGCTTCTCTGAACTTGCAATTCAAATAATATTCAAGGCTTATTTAATGGTAAAAAAAGGACTTCACCTTTGTCTTTAGATTTACAGTCTAATGCTTACTCAGCCATTTTACCCATGTTCATTACTCGTTGACTATTTTCAACAAACCACAAAGATATTGGAACTCTATATTTACTATTTGGCGCCTGAGCTGGAATAGTAGGCACCGCCCTAAGTCTACTAATTCGTGCCGAACTAGGCCAACCAGGCACATTACTAGGAGACGATCAAATTTATAACGTAATTGTTACCGCCCATGCATTCATCATAATTTTCTTTATAGTAATGCCAATCATGATCGGAGGTTTCGGAAACTGATTAGTCCCATTAATAATTGGTGCACCCGATATAGCCTTCCCACGAATAAACAACATAAGTTTCTGACTATTACCCCCCTCATTCCTACTCCTACTAGCCTCCTCCATAGTAGAAGCTGGAGCAGGAACAGGCTGAACAGTCTACCCGCCACTAGCAGGAAACCTAGCCCACGCGGGTGCATCCGTAGACCTAACAATCTTCTCCCTCCACCTTGCAGGAATCTCATCCATCCTGGGAGCTATCAACTTCATCACTACTATTATCAACATAAAACCCCCCGCAATAACACAATATCAAACCCCATTATTTGTATGATCAGTATTAGTAACAGCAGTCCTACTACTGCTTTCCCTCCCAGTCCTAGCCGCTGGCATTACCATACTCCTAACAGACCGAAACCTTAATACCACATTCTTCGACCCAGCAGGTGGAGGGGACCCAATTCTCTATCAACACCTATTCTGATTCTTTGGTCACCCGGAAGTCTATATCCTCATCTTACCAGGATTCGGTATAATTTCACACATTGTCACATACTATTCAGGAAAAAAAGAACCATTCGGCTATATAGGCATAGTTTGAGCCATAATATCCATTGGCTTCCTAGGGTTCATTGTATGAGCTCACCACATATTCACAGTAGGAATAGACGTAGACACACGAGCCTATTTCACATCAGCCACAATAATTATCGCTATTCCAACAGGAGTCAAAGTATTTAGCTGATTGGCCACCCTGCATGGTGGCAACATCAAATGATCCCCAGCAATATTCTGAGCCTTAGGATTCATTTTCTTATTCACAGTAGGAGGCCTCACAGGAATCGTCCTAGCCAACTCATCCCTAGACATTGTATTACACGACACATATTATGTAGTAGCCCACTTCCACTATGTACTCTCCATAGGAGCCGTATTTGCCATCATAGGAGGCTTTGTTCATTGATTCCCACTATTTTCAGGGTATACCCTAAACCTAACATGAGCTAAAATTCACTTCATTATCATATTTGTCGGTGTCAACCTAACATTCTTCCCCCAACATTTCCTAGGTCTCTCCGGAATACCACGACGATACTCAGATTACCCTGATGCATATACAATATGAAACACTGTATCATCAATAGGCTCATTTATCTCACTAACAGCAGTAATACTAATAATCTTCATAATCTGAGAAGCATTTGCATCAAAACGAGAGGTTGGTGTAGTAGAATTAACGCCAACTAACCTTGAATGACTTCACGGATGTCCACCACCATACCACACATTCGAAGAACCTGCATTCGTAAAAGTCTAACCAAGAAAGGAAGGAATCGAACCCCCAAAAACTAGTTTCAAGCCAGCTCCATAACCTCTATGACTTTCTCAATAAGGTATTAATAAAACAATTATATAACTTTGTCAAAGTTAAATTATAGGTTAAAACCCTTTATACCTTTTATGCCTTACCCATTACAACTAGGATTCCAAGACGCAACATCACCAATCATAGAAGAACTCCTACATTTCCATGACCACACACTAATAATTGTATTCCTAATTAGCTCTTTAGTCCTTTACATTATTACCCTAATACTAACAACAAAATTAACCCATACAAGCACAATAGACGCACAAGAAGTAGAAACCGTATGAACAATCTTACCCGCTGTTATCCTAATCCTAATCGCACTACCCTCATTACGAATTTTATACATAATGGACGAAATCAACAATCCACTCCTCACCATTAAAGCTATAGGTCACCAGTGATACTGAAGTTACGAATATACAGATTACGAAGACCTAAATTTTGACTCCTATATAATCCCAACATCAGACCTCAAACCAGGAGAACTGCGACTACTAGAAGTCGATAACCGACTTGTTCTACCAATAGAACTATCAATTCGTATACTAATCTCGTCCGAAGACGTATTACACTCATGAGCCGTACCATCCTTAGGACTAAAAACAGACGCAATCCCAGGTCGCCTAAACCAAGCCACATTAATAGCCACACGACCTGGCCTATATTACGGTCAATGCTCAGAAATCTGTGGGTCAAACCACAGCTTCATACCTATTGTACTTGAACTAGTCCCCCTAAAACACTTCGAAGACTGATCTACCTCAATACTTTAATCTCCTTGAGATGCTATAATAGCATTAACCTTTTAAGTTAAAGACTGAGAGTGTAACAAATCTCTCCTCAATGAATGCCTCAACTAGACACATCCACATGATTTATTACAATTGTATCAATATTACTATCATTATTTATCCTAATACAACTAAAATTCATTAAATTCAGCTCCTTCTCAACCCCATATTCAACAACAATAGAAAAAACAAAACACCTAACTCCTTGAGAAACAAAATGAACGAAAATCTATTTGCCTCATTCGCTACCCCTACCATAATTGGCCTGCCAATCGTTATATTAATCATCATGTTCCCAAGTATTCTTTTCCCTACCCCTAAACGAATAATCACCAACCGAATGGTATCAATCCAACAATGACTAATCAACATGATCATAAAACAAATAATGAACATTCACAACAACAAAGGACGGACATGAACTCTCATATTAATCTCCCTCATCACATTCATCGGCACCACCAACCTACTAGGCCTATTACCACACACTTTTACACCCACCACACAACTCTCTATAAACTTAGGCATAGCTATTCCACTGTGAGCAGGCGCAGTAGTAACAGGCTTCCGACATAAAACCAAAGCCTCATTAGCACACTTCCTACCACAAGGCACACCAATTCCACTAATTCCCATACTAATCATCATTGAAACCATCAGCCTATTTATTCAACCAATGGCCCTAGCTGTCCGACTCACAGCAAACATCACAGCAGGACACCTTTTAATTCATCTAATTGGAGGAGCCACATTAGCCTTAATATCAATTAGCCCAACAACAGCCTCAATCACATTTATCATCTTAGTTCTACTAACAATTCTAGAATTCGCAGTAGCCCTAATTCAAGCATACGTCTTCACACTACTAGTAAGCCTATACTTACACGACAACACATAATGACCCACCAGACACATGCATACCACATAGTAAACCCGAGCCCTTGACCTCTGACAGGTGCTCTATCAGCTCTACTAATAACATCAGGCCTAATCATATGATTCCACTTTAATTCTTCCCTATTACTAATTCTAGGCTTAACCACTAACTTCTTAACTATATACCAATGATGACGAGACATTATTCGAGAAAGCACATTCCAAGGCCACCACACAACCATTGTACAAAAAGGCCTACGATACGGCATAATCCTATTCATTGTATCCGAAGTGTTCTTCTTTGCAGGCTTCTTCTGAGCCTTTTACCACTCAAGCCTAGCTCCAACTCCAGAACTAGGAGGCTGCTGACCACCAACAGGAATCAACCCTCTTAACCCCCTAGAAGTACCCTTACTAAACACATCAGTTCTTCTTGCCTCAGGAGTATCAATTACATGAGCACACCATAGCTTAATAGAAGGACACCGAAAACACATACTACAAGCCCTATTTATTACTATCGCCCTAGGCGTGTACTTCACCCTTTTACAAGCCTCAGAATATTACGAAGCACCATTCACAATTTCCGACGGCATTTACGGCTCCACATTCTTTGTAGCAACCGGATTCCATGGACTACACGTAATTATCGGCTCATCTTTCCTAATCGTCTGCTTCATACGTCAACTAAAATTTCACTTCACATCTAGCCATCATTTCGGTTTCGAAGCCGCAGCCTGATACTGACACTTCGTAGACGTAGTATGACTATTCCTATACGTCTCCATCTATTGATGAGGTTCATGCCCTATTAGTATTAAACAGTACAGTTGACTTCCAATCAACTAGATTCGGTATCAACCCGAAATAGAGCAATCAATATTATAATTACACTATTCACCAATATAACCCTAGCCTCCTTACTAGTACTGATTGCATTCTGATTACCCCAGTTAAACACATATACAGAAAAATCAAGCCCATATGAATGCGGGTTTGATCCAATAGGGTCAGCCCGCCTACCCTTCTCCATAAAATTCTTCCTAGTAGCCATCACATTCTTACTATTTGACCTAGAAATTGCACTATTACTTCCTCTCCCATGAGCCACACAAGCAAATACCATAACGCCTATACTAACAACAGCCCTAGTATTAATCCTACTTCTAGCCCTAGGTCTAGCCTACGAATGACTACAAAAAGGACTAGAATGAAACGAATATAGTAGCTAGTTTAACACAAAATAATTGATTTCGACTCAATAGACTATGATTAACCTCATAGCTACCAAATGCCATCAATCTACCTAAACATTATTATAGCATTCTCCATCGCCATAGTAGGAGTACTAGTATATCGCTCACACATAATATCATCCCTACTATGTTTAGAAGGCATAATACTATCCCTCTTTATCCTAAGCACCCTCATAATTTTAAGCATACACTTTACAATAGCTATGATAATACCAATTATTCTTATAGTATTTGCTGCATGCGAAGCAGCAGTAGGACTGGCTCTGCTAGTCATAGTATCCAACACATACGGCCTAGACCACGTCCAAAATCTCAACCTCCTGCAATGCTAAAATTAATTATACCCACTATTATACTTATCCCTCTAACATGACTATCAAAGAAGAACACAGTCTGAATTAACTCAACCACACACAGCATTCTAATTAGCTTGATCAGTCTTTCCATGCTTTTCCAAACAACAGACTCCAATATAAACTTCTCTCTAATATTTTTCGCGGACCCGCTTTCAACACCACTCATTATTTTAACAACATGACTACTCCCTCTAATAATCATTGCCAGCCAATCTCACCTTACCAAAGAAACAATAACCCGTAAAAAACTATATATCTCCATGCTAATTGCTCTTCAAGCACTCTTAATCATAACATTTTCCGCCACAGAACTAATTCTATTTTACATCTTATTTGAAGCTACACTAATTCCAACCCTTATCATCATTACACGATGAGGAAACCAAACAGAACGCCTAAACGCAGGCTTCTATTTTCTATTTTACACATTAGCAGGATCTCTCCCCCTCCTAGTAATCCTACTATATATGCAAAACACAATAGGCTCACTAAATATATTACTCATTCAATATTTTCCCCAAACACTCGCACACTCCTGAACAGCCAAACTTATATGATTAGCATGCATAATGGCATTCATAGTAAAAATACCATTATATGGCTTACACCTTTGACTACCAAAAGCACATGTAGAGGCACCAATCGCAGGATCAATAGTCCTAGCAGCTATCCTACTAAAACTTGGCGGCTATGGTATAATACGAATCACAATAATTCTAGAACCAACTACAACATTCATGTCCTATCCATTCATAATACTTTCCCTATGAGGCATAGTAATAACAAGTGCAATTTGCCTACGACAAACGGACTTAAAATCACTAATTGCATACTCATCCGTAAGCCACATAGCCCTAGTAATCATGGCTATTCTAATCCAAACGCCCTGAAGCTATATAGGCGCAACAGCCCTAATAATTGCCCATGGTCTCACATCATCAATACTTTTCTGTCTAGCAAACACTAATTACGAACGAACTCACAGCCGCACCATAATTTTAGCCCGAGGACTACAAACACTATTACCCCTGATAGCTTCATGATGACTACTAGCCAGCCTGACTAACCTAGCTCTACCCCCTACGATTAACTTAATCGGAGAACTACTAGTAACTATAACAACATTCAAATGATCCAACTTAACCATCCTGGCCCTGGGTCTAAACATACTAATTACAGCTCTATACTCCCTATATATACTCATTACTACACAACGAGGTAAATTCACCTACCATACCTACTCAATTAAACCAACATTTACCCGAGAAAGTACCTTGATGCTAATACATCTCCTACCCATCATACTACTATCAATTAACCCAAAAATTATCCTCGGACCCCTATATTGTGGACATAGTTTACCCAAAACTCTAGATTGTGAATCTAGCAACAGAATATAAAAATTCTTGTTCACCAAGAAAGAACTGCAAGAACTGCTAACTCTCGCCCCCATACTTAAAAATATGGCTTTCTTACTTTTATAGGATAACAGTAATCCACTGGTCTTAGGAACCAGAAACTTGGTGCAAATCCAAATAAAAGTAATTAACTTAATTATACCATTTTCTATTATTACTCTCACTATTCTAACTATCCCAATCATAATATCCTACACAAACAAATACAAAAACAAGTCGTACCCCCACCACGTTACAACAACCGTGTCATATGCATTCATGACAAGCATAATCCCAACCACAGTATTCCTACTATCAAATCAAGACTCCTATATTTCAAACTGACACTGAATAACAATACAAACCATAAAACTATCACTCAGCTTTAAACTAGACTTCTTCTCAATTATCTTTGTCTCCGTAGCCCTATTCGTAACCTGGTCAATTATAGAATTCTCACTATGATATATACACTCAGACCCCTACATCAATCGATTCTTCAAGTACTTACTACTATTCTTAATCACAATAATAATTTTAGTAACAGCAAACAACATATTCCAACTCTTCATCGGATGAGAAGGAGTAGGAATTATGTCATTTTTGCTTATCGGTTGATGGTATGGACGAACAGACGCCAACACCGCAGCCCTTCAAGCAATCCTATACAACCGAATTGGAGACATTGGCTTTATCCTAACCATAGCATGACTCCTTCTCCACCTAAACTCATGAGACTTTCAACAAATCTTTATACTCAAACCAGCCAACTTTCTCCCACTATTAGGATTACTAGTAGCAGCAGCAGGAAAATCAGCCCAATTTGGGCTACACCCATGACTCCCTTCAGCTATAGAAGGCCCCACCCCTGTTTCAGCATTACTTCACTCAAGTACTATAGTTGTAGCAGGTATCTTCCTATTAGTACGCTTCTACCCACTAATACAAAACAACTCAACCATCCTAACAATTACCCTATGCCTAGGCGCCATCACCACCTTATTTACCGCAATCTGCGCCCTAACACAAAATGACATTAAAAAAATCATCGCCTTCTCAACCTCTAGTCAACTAGGCCTCATAATAGTAACCATTGGCATTAATCAACCCCATTTAGCCTTTCTACACATTTGCACACACGCCTTCTTCAAAGCCATATTATTCATATGCTCTGGATCAATCATCCACAGCCTGAACAACGAACAAGACATTCGAAAGATAGGTGGTTTACTAAAAGCTATACCATTTACATCATCATGCCTAATAATTGGAAGCCTTGCATTAACAGGAATACCATTCCTAACAGGCTTCTACTCAAAAGATTTAATCATTGAATCAGCCAACACATCCTACTCAAACGCCTGAGCCCTCTTAATTACACTACTTGCCACCTCATTCACAGCATCATACAGCACACGACTAATCTACTTTTCTTCACTAGGAGCACCACGATACCTGTCCCTCATCACTATTAATGAAAATAACCCCAATCTCCTAAAACCAATTAAACGTTTAGCCCTAGGAAGCATTTTCGCGGGCTTCTTAATCTCCAATTATATTCCACCCCTAATCATACCACAAACAACAATACCTTTATACATAAAACTGTCAGCACTAGCCGTAACAATTATAGGATTTATGATTGCCCTAGAACTAAACAACATCACACTAAACCTAAAACCAGAATGCCCAAGCCCCCTTCACTCATTTTCCTCCCTATTAGGATACTATCCTAACATTATCCACCGCACAGCCCCCTACTACACCCTAACAATAAGTCAAAACCTAGCATCCCTTACAGACATTGTCTGACTAGAAAAACTAGCCCCAAAAAGCCTATCACAAATACAACTTTCAGCCTCCATAATCACATCCAATCAAAAAGGACTAATCAAACTATACTTCCTATCATTTATCATCTCAATAATACTAGCTATCATACTAATCATTTAACGACCACGAGTAATCTCAATTACAATAAAAATACTAACAAATAAAGACCACCCAGCTAAAATCACCAACCATCCTCCATAAGTATACAAAGCAGACCCACCAGCATAATCTTCACGAACAACATCCACCCCATATCCCCCCAGGATAACTCAATCTTCTATATTTTTTAAACCACAAGAAACCAAACCTACTTCACCATCAACAATCATTCAAACAATTATCACAACCTCTACTAACAACCCAACAAATAACGCACTCAAAATAACCACATTAGAGCCCCAAGCCTCAGGATACTCCTCAGTCGCCATAGCAGTAGTATAACCAAACACTACCAACATACCACCCAAATAAACCAAAAAAACTATTAACCCTAAAAAAGACCCACCTAAACCCATAACAATACCACAACCTACCCCTCCACCAACAATCAACCCCAACCCCCCATAAATGGGGGACGGCTTTGAAGAAAAGCCAATAAAACTAATTACAAAGACTACACTTAATAAAAAAACTATGTATATCATTATGTTCCAGCATGGGACTAACCACGACCAATGATATGAAAAACCATCGTTGTAAATTCAACTACAAGAACTAATGACCAACATCCGCAAAAACCACCCGCTCCTAAAAATCGTCAACCAGTCATTCATTGATTTACCTGCACCAACAAGCATTTCAGCATGATGAAACTTCGGTTCATTACTGGGCATCTGCCTAGCAATACAAATCCTTACAGGCCTATTCCTAGCAATACACTATACATCAGACACCATAACTGCCTTCTCATCTGTAACCCACATCTGCCGAGACGTAAACTATGGCTGATTAATTCGATACCTACATGCCAACGGTGCATCACTATTCTTCATATGCCTGTACCTCCATATCGGCCGAGGCTTATACTACGGCTCATACACTTTCCTAGAAACTTGAAACATCGGGATTATCCTATTATTCACCGTCATAGCCACAGCATTTATAGGTTACGTCTTACCATGAGGACAAATATCATTTTGAGGAGCCACAGTAATTACCAACTTATTATCCGCTATCCCCTATATTGGAGCCGACCTAGTAGAATGGATCTGAGGTGGCTTCTCAGTAGACAAAGCAACTCTAACACGCTTCTTCGCCTTCCACTTCATCCTGCCATTTATTATCACAGCACTCGTGATAATCCACCTATTATTCCTACACGAAACAGGATCAAACAACCCCACAGGTATCTCGTCAAACATAGACACAATCCCATTCCACCCATACTATACAATTAAAGATATTCTAGGTCTAATCCTCATGATCCTGCTTCTAATAACATTAGTCCTATTTTACCCAGACCTACTAGGCGACCCAGACAACTATACCCCAGCAAACCCACTGAACACTCCACCCCACATTAAACCAGAATGATATTTTCTATTTGCCTATGCAATCCTACGATCCATCCCAAATAAACTAGGAGGAGTGTTAGCCCTAGTCTGCTCAATCCTTGTCCTCGCCATCATCCCTCTACTACACACAGCAAAACAACGAAGCCTTATATTCCGACCAATCAGCCAATGTCTATTTTGACTCCTAGCAGCCAACCTAATAATCCTTACATGAATTGGGGGCCAACCAGTCGAACACCCATTCATTATCATCGGACAAGTAGCATCTATTTCATACTTCACAATCATCCTAGTCCTAATACCAATTGCAGGCCTAATCGAGAATAAACTCATAAAATGAAGACGTCCTAGTAGTATAAATATTACCATGGTCTTGTAAACCATAAATGAAGAATCTCTACTTCCTAGGACAACTCAAGGAGAAGGTACTACACTAACCCCACCATCAACTCCCAAAGCTGATATTCTAATTAAACTACTCCTTGAACACTAACATGCACAATATATATATTTATATATCAAACATAGCGCTATTTTGGCGCTATGTAATTCGTGCATACATTTATCTACCCCATACATATCATTATATACTAACTATTATTAATCTTACATAGCACATTCTATGTATAATCACACATACATTTATCTACCCCATACATATCATTATATACTAACTATTATTAATCTTACATAGCACATTCTATGTATAATCACACATACATTTATCTACCCCATTCATATCATATCCCAATAAAACCTACATACGGACATAACGAATACCAAGTTCCAGTCGTACACTGATCACCTCCAACCAAAATTCTCACTCACCAACTCCCGAGAAACCAGCAACCCGCCAAACAAGTATCCCTCTGCTTGCTCTGAGCCCATAAACCGTGGGGGTTTCTATACGTGAAACTTTATCTGGCATCTGGTTCTTTCTTCAGGGCCATCTCACCTAAAACCGTCCACTCATTCCCCTTAAATAAGACATCTCGATGGACTTATGCCATATTAAACCGTGACCTTGCATCCCCTTATCTGTCATACATTTGGTACCTTTTTTTTTGGGGGGGGGGAAATCGCACCGACTCACCTATGGCCTACGCCGGCCTCGACGCAGTCAATTAAATTGTAGCTGGACTTCGAATGCAAGTGATTTACCCGCATACATTGAGTTCATGGTATTATTCAGTCAATGGTTACAGGACATAAAAATTTTTACGCCTTTCGCGCATACGCATACGCATACGCATACGCATACGCATACGCATACGCATACGCATACGCATACGCATACGCATACGCATACGCATACGCATACGCATACGCATACGCATACGCATACGCATACGCATACGCATACGCACAATTTACTATATACTATTTCCTATTTCCAAACCCCCCCCTACCCCCCCCAAAACCAAGCCAAAACTTAAGTATCACTTTTAACCTTGTCAAACCCCAAAAACAAGACAGCAACACTAAAATCTATACAGCTCAGCAAGTTTAATCCCTACACATTTCATATATACATATATATATATTACACACAACCCGCCCAAACCCATACTTTCACTAAAAATAGAACTAAACACACATTTAAGTCTTATCACAACTTTCACCAAAAAATAGAATTAAATTTATATATCAAAATCATTACCATAATTTTTTCAATTTTTTTCCACTGAAAAAAAGAGTTAAATCTATGCATTAAAATTTTATCGTAATTTTTTTTTATTTTTTTTTCACTGAAAAAATAGAATTAAATTCATGCATTAAAATTTTATTGTAATTTTTTTTTTATTTTTTTCCACTGAAAAAAAGAGTTAAATCTATGCATTAAAATTTTACCGCAGTTTTTTTTATTTCTTTACAATGGAAAAACAAAATTAAATTAAATTAATACATAAAATTTTATAATAACTTTTTTCTAATTTTCCCTACTAAACAATAGATTTAAATTTACATA